CTCACAAACAAAGGAATTGTACAGTACGAAATAACATAAAAAGAGACTAATTATAATTATAAAAAAAAAATATAGACTTTCCACTCAAATTGTGCCCTTTTGGCAGGGAGAGATAGGAAATATTTGAATATGATTGGATTTCATCCAAATTTTGTAGTATCCCAATGCAATGAATGGAACTATTACTAATTTCATTTAACTATGTTTAAGAATCAAGGACCTACACTACGAACTCGAGAAGTTTTGATTTGATCATGATTCAAAGAGGAAAAAAAAAAAGAATAGAATAATTATTCTATAATAAAATCACCATCATTTTTTGTTTGTATAACGTGTATACACTATACAATCGAAATAGAAAAACCTATGGAACAATTCATCCATTTGTAATAGATCTATGGGGTAGGTAATTAGAGGAGTTACCATTGTCTGGGATTGGAAAAGTTTTTTTTTTATTCCTATAGAACCATAGTCTAAACGTAACCATAGTATAAAAAATGGATCCTTCGGTTGATTTATTCTAAGTTAAGTCATTGGTCTTTTCCGGTATAATATAAATATAATCAAAATAAGAAAAGATCGTCGTCTTAACAAACATTAATGGATATCCCCCTTTTCATTAACAAGAAAAAAAGTTTTTTATTCTTTTACCTATACCTAGAATAGAAGTATATTCTTTTACCTATACCTAGAATAGAAGTAAAAGAAATATTGAATATTTTGATTTGAAGATTTTAGAAAAAGTTTTACATTTCTATTAGAATTAGAATAGATTGGTTGTACCTGTACTGCAATAATATGAATTACTCGCTATTCACTCGGTTTATAATCAATAATAAGATTATGTTATGTAGGAGAGATGGCCGAGTGGTTCAAGGCGTAGCATTGGAACTGCTATGTAGGCTTTTGTTTACCGAGGGTTCGAATCCCTCTCTTTCCGTTTCTGTACCTTGGCCTAATTCACCAAGGTTACCTAACACAATGTATCAAATAACAATTTATACCATTATTTCTATTCTATAAGACCCTTATTTGATAGAGATTTTCTATTCCTAATTACTGTACTGTAGTATGTAAAAAAAAAAATACCGAAAAGCAGGAAAAAGGAATGAGAATTTTACTGCCGATTTTTGTGATACATAAATTCGAAAAATCTGGATAAAAAAGCCCTTAGCTTAAACTTAGATTTATATTATATATATATATATCATATCGGCGAAAAGCGGGCAAAATTGTCCAAACCTTTCCCTGTTATTTTTGTTAGGTCAAGTCTGACGAGAATAATATTCTACGACTAAGAGCTCATTTATTTTCAAACCGATCAATTTACTATCTATTATTTGATTTACTAATCCTTTATTATGGAATGAGTCAATAGTCAAATGTTTTGGCACCTCCTCGTGGGAGGATGAAGCAATATTATTTTGAATCAGAGCTTTCGATCTTTGCTTATCCTTTGTAGCAATAATATCTCGGGGTTTGCAACGATAACTTGGTATATCTACTATACGACCATTAACTAAAATATGTCTATGGTTAACTAATTGCCTGGCTCCCGGAATGGTCGAAGCCATGCCCAATCGAAAAAGGATGTTATCCAAACGCATCTCAAGTAGTTGTAGTAAAACCTGACCTGTTGATCCTTTGGCTTTTCCAGCGATATGCACATATCTAAGTAATTGTCGCTCTGTCAGACCATAATGAAAGCGCAATTTCTGTTTTTCTTCTAGACGAATACGATATTGTGATCTTTTACCAGAGCGCAATTGGGTTTTAAGATCACTTCCAGATCTAGGTCTTTTACTAGTTAGTCCTGGTAAAGCCCCCAGACGGCGTATTTTTTTGAAACGAGGTCCTCGGTAACGAGACATAAAAGCTCCTTTAATTATTGAAATTTACAGAAAAAATCTAAATTAAATTAAGACTGAACTAAAGCATAAACAAAGCACAGAAAAATCTAGGAAAGTACTACAAACAAGAATGAAATGGATTGTATCAATATAATATACAGGTTTTTTTGTATATGTTTTATTTTTTTATTTTTATTATATTATATATATATTTTTTTATTTCTTATCTTATATATTTTATATATTATAATATATATTTTATTTATATATTATATGTATATGATATGTTTTATATGTTTTCATTTTAATAAAATAATATAATATTAATAAAATAATATAATAATTTGAATAAATAAAATAAATATATAATTATATTAAAATATTAAATATATTATAAATATATTATATATTAATATATTCAAATTCAAATATTAAATTCAAAAAATAATTATAAATTATATTCAAATTTTATTAAAATAATTATTTATATATAATATAAATTAAATTCAATAATTATTTATCGAGGTTAAGGCTACCTTTTATGTTTGTTCTGTAGAGGTCTAATTACTCTAATCTTTTATTCAGGGAAAAAGCCGGCTATCGGAGTCGAACCGATGACCATCGCATTACAAATGCGATGCTCTAACCTCTGAGCTAAGCGGGCTCATATAACAGAAAAAAAAAAATGCATAGGAATTCCGGAAATCGCGAGGATCCTCACTATTAGCAATGCATTTTTTTTCTTCTTTCTTATCTCAATCTCATACGTATTGTATATAATATATATACTCTTTGTATATTATATTATATTTATTAGTATATTATATTATATTTATTATCTTATATATTCCATATATTTCATATAGTTCCATATTATATATAAGCCATAACATCATGCCATAACATCATATGCTCTACTGTTATTATATAGTATATACTATGTAATATATTATATATGTAATATTACATACTGTAATGTAATATATTATTATATACATATTATTGTAATTATATAGTACATAGTACATAATAGTATATAGTTGTATAATCATTCATTAACATTCAAAATTTATTAACATTAATCATTAAGATTAATTAACATTATTAATTAATATTAAATTAATTATATTATATTTATATTAAATTATATATATATTCTAATTATATAATATTATTATAATTATATTTTAATTATATTAATATTTCAATTTAATTAATAATTAAAAATGGAATGTAATATGAATTTATGAATTGACTAATAAAGTTTTGATTTGATCAGAATTAGAAAAATACAAAAAAATCCAATTAGAACAGTTATACCGTATTCTATTAATTAGATTATTATTATTAGCGCTATAGCAGATCAGATCGGTTCTAAGAAAATAAGATAAGGAAGGATGCAATCAAGATCATAATGAGAGATTCCTCAGGTTTCATTCGGAAACCAAGGAAATAGCACGAAAAAAGAGAAGAATTAATATCGACCGTTCCAGTATTCCAAATCCCACTGGAAAAATGAAGTAGAAAGAGACATAGATATATGGGATATATCTTATCCATATTGAATTGCAGATACATCAATGATAGAATCCATTTTGATTGGATAGATATGGGTCCTCTGGTAAAGATTAAAACGAGAGAGAATAGGTCAAAAAAAATAGCAGTAAAGACTTTTTCGCTATAGAAATCAGTATCTAATTAATTTGACGTTTCTAAAAATAAATAAAAGAAATGGAGGGGATCACAATAGAATTTCGGTCTCAACTCAAAAGGGGATATGGCGAAATTGGTAGACGCTACGGACTTGATTGCATTGAGCCTTGGTATGGAAACCTACTAAGTGCTAGCTTCCAAACTCAGAGAAACCCTGGAATAAAAAAAGGGCAATCCTGAGCCAAATCCTTGTTTTGAGAAAAAGGATAGGTGCAGAGACTCAATGGAAGCTGTTCTAACGAATGGAGTTGATTGCATTGCGTTGGTAGCTGGAATTTTTCTTTCTATCTAATTTACAGAAAGGATAACCCTATATACCTAATACGCACATATATATACTGACATATCAAACGATTAATCACGACCCGAATCCATAATATTTATTTATATAATATAAATAAAGAGTTTTATGAAAAATTTAAGAGTTATTATTGTGAATCCATTCAAAATTGAAGTAAGAGTTGAATATTCAGTGATCAAATCATTCACTCCAGAGTCTGATTTATCTTTTGAAAAAAAAAATGATCAATCGGACGAGAATAAAGAGAGAGTCCCATTCTACATGTCAATACCGACAACAATGAAATTTATAGTAAGAGGAAAATCCGTCGACTTTAGAAATCGTGAGGGTTCAAGTCCCTCTATCCCCAATAAAAACCCATTTGACTTCCTAAGTATTTTTCCTCTTTTCCATTGGTGGCTCAAAATTCACTATGTTTTCCATTTACTCTACTCTTTCACAAACAAAAAGATCCGAGCATTTTATGTTTAGCCCAAGTTTTTGGGCAATACACGTACAAATGAAGATATATGTTATGTATGTACAAAGACTCTCGAGTATTGAATTATTCACTATTCGCAATCTACATTGTTAGGTTATCCTTACACTTATAAAATAAATATAAAAAAGTCTTCCTTTTTTTAAGACCCAAAAATTTCCAGGGTAAGGTAAAACCTTTTTTTGTCCTTTTTATGGACATAAACACAAGCCTTCTAATCTAATAAGATAAAGTGATGCATGGAAAACGGTCGGGATAGCTCAGTTGGTAGAGCAGAGGACTGAAAATCCTCGTGTCACCAGTTCAAATCTGGTTCCTGACATATGATTAATTATCGGAAAAATACTCATAGAAATTCATCGAGACAGGTCGGGATACATATTCATTACGTTAATAGTCTAGAGCATTATACATACTTATTCATCTAGGTCTATAGCTATAGACCATATCATTTTAAGATGAGTAAAATAAAAAATGGATGTATGGTAAAAATTTTGGATTATGCTCCCTTTTCTTTTTTGTGTTTATATTATGTTATGACCTCTTTTATTCAAAAAGATTTTTGAGTTTTAAATTTTTATATATTTTCTATTATTATATTTCTTATTATTCTTATTCTATTTATTATTCTTATTATAATAATTATTATTATAATAAA